ACTTTTTTACTAGGAATCTTTGTTTGTTGGATTGAATTAGTTTAGTTAGAGTCGCGAACTTATAAAAAACTTGTTAATTTTAATAAAAAACCTTTTCTTTTATTATATTAGAAAGATAGAAAGAATAAAAGAAAAGGATGGGGGAATAAGAAAATTTCTTAAACTTAAAGCGGATTATCATATATATTTGTCTAAAAAGATGAATAGGTACACTTCATTTAGTTCTCATTCCTTGCACTTATTAACTACTTAAATATTAATATTATTTAGAATAGTTTCTATATAATAGAGATGCTTATCATAAGATATCTTTATAATAGGTACAAATATTAAATCGAGGTACCCATTCTATGACAGATCTTAACTTACCCTCTATTTTTGTCCCTTTAGTGGGCCTAGTATTTCCTGCGATTGCAATGGCTTCTTTATTTCTTCATGTCCAAAAAAATAAGATTGTCTAGATCCGATGGGACCAAATTTCATCAATTTATTTCAACACTGAATCATAATACAGATATTTGTTTAGTGTAATATGGGACAATATGTGGCTTTTTCCGAACACAAACGAAAGAACTGTTATGCATGCGGATACATGATATCTGCATAAATGTATGTATATGATATGCGGGTATATCTGGTTAAAAATGATCGGCGAATATTTTTATAATAGAAAGTATATGTATCTAACCAATTATTCCTAATGGTTCATATCAGACTAGTGCTAGTTGATGAAAGTTACTTCGGCATCATGAAAAGTAAAGTCAAATTTTTTCTCAATTCCAATCGAATGCAACTGGATCTAGTATAGTATGAACTGGCGATCAGAACATATATGGATAGAACTTATAACAGGGTCTCGAAAAGCAAGTAATTTTTGCTGGGCCTGTATCCTTTTTTTAGGTTCACTAGGATTCTTAGTGGTTGGAACTTCTAGTTATCTTGGTAGGAATCTGATACCTGGATTTCCATCTCAGCAAATCATTTTTTTTCCACAAGGAATCGTGATGTCTTTCTATGGGATCGCGGGTCTATTCATTAGTTCATATTTGTGGTGCACAATTTCATGGAATGTAGGTAGTGGTTATGACCGATTCGATAGAAAAGAAGGAATAATGTGTATTTTTCGTTGGGGATTCCCTGGAATAAATCGTCGCATCTTCCTTCGCTTCTTTATGAAAGATATCCAATCAATCAGAATGGAAGTTAAAGAGGGCCTTTTTCCTCGTCGTATTCTTTATATGGAAATCAGAGGCCAAGGAAACATTCCCTTGACTCGTACTGATGAGAATTTGACTCCGCGAGAAATTGAGCAAAAAGCTGCTGAATTGGCCTATTTCTTGCGCGTACCAATTGAAGTATTTTGAAATGAACCGAACGAAGAATGAATGTTTTCTCCACATAATAAAAGGAGCTTGCTAATTTCCTTTTTTTTTTTTAATACAATTGAAGTTTCCTCAGACTGTTCATTCGAGAAAAACATGTTAGATTCCATTTCCTCGTTCCGTTGACGCAACAACCCGCTAGAATAAAACAAAAGCTGGGGAACGTATATGGAACAACTACAACTATTCCAACTATAATATAATAAATATAATAAACTATAATTAAGAATACATTTTTTCTATACCAAAACCCTTTTGTATGCGTATTTGTATGCGTAAAGGGACCAACTCAATTCTTTTATACTAGTAAAAAGTCTAATAAGTCTAATTAAGTATGAATTCATCAAATATCCGAATATGTATTTCGTAATACAGAATTAATCCTTTTAGGTTAAGCCTCAGATTTTGAACTGATACCGTATTCCTGTGCTGTGGTTAGACGGTGCAACATTTCTAAATAATTAATGGAATTGATCCGGGAGGGTTTTTCGAGTATTTATTGAAAGGAATAAATGAAAATGAAATTCGTTCGAATTTTCCCAATTGAGATACCCGGAAATCCTATTTACTTAATTTATTTACTTTTTATATATTAGAAATCTATTTCTCTATCTATTTATTTCTCATTTTTTTTCATCCGAAAAAGGACCCTTATTTTATTTCTATATTCCTTAATTCCTTCTGGATCTAAGGAGTCAATTATTATACAAAAATGGGAATAGATCCATAGGTTCCATACCTTGTTATAGAACTTGTGCTTTAGAGAAACATCAGATCAGATAGAGTTGACAAATGAAGCAGTTCATTAACAATTCACAGATAAAAAAAATGAAAAAAAAGAAAGCATTGATTTCCCTCCCATATCTTGCATCTATAGTATTTTTGCCCTGGTGGGTCTCTTTCTCATTTCAAAAAAGTCTCGAACCTTGGATTATTAATTGGTGGAATACTAGGCAATCCGAAACTTTTTTGAATGATATTCAAGAGAAAAATGTTCTAGAAAAATTCCTAGAATTAGAAGAACTATTCTTGTTGGATGAAATGATAAAAGAATACCCAGAGACACATATACAAAATATACAAAAGCTTCGTATAGGAATACACAAGGAAACGATACAATTGGTCAAAACACACAATGAATATCATTTCCATATCATTTTGCATTTTTCGACAAATATAATATGTTTCGCTATTTTAAGCGGTTATTTTTTTCTGGGTAATGAAGAACTTGTCATTCTTAATTCTTGGGTTCAGGAATTCTTCTATAACTTAAATGACACAATAAAAGCTTTTTCGATTCTTTTAGTTACTGATTTATGGATTGGATTTCACTCGACCCATGGTTGGGAACTAATGATTGGTTCGATCTACAATGATTTTGGATTGGCTCATAACGACCAAATTATATCTGGTCTTGTTTCCACTTTTCCAGTTATTCTAGATACAATTGTGAAATATTGGATCTTCCGTTTTTTAAATCGCGTATCTCCTTCGCTTGTAGTCATTTATCATTCAATGAATGAATGAAGAACTTATTTGATCTCCTGATATCAATCCAAATTTTTCTTCGCGCATAAAGAAAGCATTTTCCATTTGACTTATTCTTTCTTTATACTTCTACCTCTTCAAGGTATTTGTCCTATTTCAATAGAATTATTTCAGTACAATGGCAGACTCGTGGATAGGGAACTATACTAGCTACCTATCTAATTTATTGTATAAATTCCTGGATGAATGATTGGATCATGCAAAATAGAAATACTTTTTCTTTTTCTTGGGTAAAGGAACAGATCACTCGATCTATTTCTGTATCGATCATGATATATGTAATAACTCGAACATCTATTTCAAATGCGTATCCCATTTTTGCGCAGAAAGGTTATGAAAATCCACGAGAAGCAACTGGGCGAATTGTATGCGCCAATTGCCATTTAGCTAATAAGCCTGTGGATATTGAAGTTCCGCAAGCTGTACTTCCTGATACTGTATTTGAAGCAGTTGTTCGAATTCCTTATGATATGCAACTGAAACAAGTTCTTGCTAATGGTAAAAAAGGGGCTTTGAATGTAGGGGCTGTTCTTATTTTACCCGAGGAATTCGAATTAGCCCCCCCCGATCGTATTTCCCCCGAGGTGAAAGAAAAGATAGGAAATCTGTCTTTTCAAAGTTATCGTCCCAATAAAAGAAATATTCTTGTAATAGGTCCTGTTCCAGGTCAGAAATATAGTGAAATCGTCTTTCCCATTCTTTCCCCCGACCCTGCTACGAAGAAAGACGTTCACTTCTTAAAATATCCCATATATGTAGGTGGGAATAGGGGAAGGGGTCAGATTTATCCTGATGGGAGCAAGAGTAACAATACAGTCTATAATGCTACATCCGCGGGTATAGTAAGCAGAATAGTACGCAAAGAAAAAGGAGGATATGAAATAATCATCGTTGATGCATCGGATGGACACCAAGTGGTTGATATTATACCTCCAGGACCAGAACTTCTTGTTTCAGAGGGTGAATCCATCAAGCTTGATCAACCATTAACAAGCAATCCTAATGTAGGGGGATTTGGTCAGGGAGATGCCGAAATAGTGCTTCAAGATCCATTACGCGCCCAAGGCCTTTTGTTCTTCTTGGCATCCGTTATTTTGGCACAAATTTTTTTGGTTCTTAAAAAGAAACAGTTTGAAAAGGTTCAATTATACGAAATGAATTTCTAGATCCAGAGATTCCTTACCATCAAGTTGGTAAAAAACGCGGAATTCTTGTCGATCAATACAATTAAATATATATGATCAAAAAATTCTGTAAATCCCTTTGCTTGCTTTGTTTATACTATTTTTTCGAGATGTATGGAATTCTTTACTTGTATCCCATTCCTAGCACTAGACAATAGGCATACAAAAACAAAGGAAGAGGAGACAGGGCAAGGACGGGATAAATGAAAGGAAGGGTACTGGATTATAAGTCTTACTAATCTTCTATTCGACACAAGAAAAAGGACTTTGTACCCTTTCTTGTGTCGTCTTGTATCGAAATAATAATGATTTTTTTCTTGTTCGCCAAAGATTACTATTTCTTCGTTTCCGGGTCTATCGGAATTCCTTTGTTTAGATTCATAAGAAGTAGTAGACAAACAAAAAGGGTTAGGGGGGGTAATTCATCGAGCAAACGAAACTTTTTCTATTATTCAATTAACTTCAACGTAGAATAGCACTTTTTTATAAAAGAAAAAGAAAAATTATTCAAACAAAAAAATTGACTTTAACTCTTTTTATTGAGATTTTATTGAGAAGTGGATTAGATTTTATTTTTACGCATACCCCAATCCTTTTTCTTTCATCACCTTTTTTATTTTATCTTTTTTTTTATAGAGTAAGGTTCTATTAGTTTAGTATGGAAATGATTTGCAGGATGTCTCATCCGTTTAAATCCATATAATTATCCAGAAAATCGATTGATTCCTTCTTGTTGCTTCTCGTAAGAGTTAATATTATATTATGGAGGAACGACAGAGCCTATAAATCAATCAATAGAAATAGATTCAATTCCGTTGTTCAAAAACATCATAAGAAACAAAGGAATAAAGTGGTTTGAAAGATCAGAGCAAAGGATCCATTTTGT